GACAAGCTTAACACAAAGGAGGAAAAAGAAATAATAGTAACTTGGTCCCGGGCATCTACCATTATCCCCACAATGATTGGCCATACTATTGCTATCCATAATGGAAGAGAACATTTGCCTGTTTATATAACAGATCGTATGGTAGGCCATAAATTGGGAGAATTCGCACCTACTCTAAATTTCCGGGGACATGCAAAAAACGATAATAAATCTCGTCGTTAATATTACTAATTTTAATACTAATAAAAATTAACAAATTGAAATAGAGATACTTATAGAGATCCTTATCCTACATTACTGCAGAGGTAAACCTAATGATAAAAAAAAAAAAGTCGCTGACTGAAGTATCTGCTTTAGGCCAATATTTACCTATTTCTGTTCATAAAGCGCGAAGGGTAATTGATCAGATACGTGGGCGTTCTTATAAAGACACACTTATGATACTCGAACTCATGCCTTATCGCGCATGTTATCCCATATTTAAATTGATTTATTCCGCCGCAGCAAACGCTAAACACAATACAGGTTTAGAAAAAGAAGATCTCATAGTTTGGCAAGCGGAAGTCAACAAAGGAACTACCAGGAAAAAATTAAAACCTCGAGCTAGAGGACGTAGTTATATGATAAAAAGACCCACTTGTCATATAACTATTGTATTAAAAGATATATCTTACTATGAAGCATATGAAACATTAGATAATAGAGAAAAGTATTTACCTATAAATTTACATTTAAAATCTAGTTCTAGTGGGGCAGTATGGGACAAAAAATAAATCCACTTGGTTTCAGACTTGGTACAAGCCAAAGTCATTATTCCATTTGGTTTGCACAACCAAAAAATTATTCTGAGGGTTTACAAGAAGATAAAAAAATCCGAGATTGTATCAAGAATTATGTTCAACAAACTATGAAAACATCCTCTGGTGTTGAAGGAATCGCACGTATAGAAATTAAAAAAAGAATTGATCTGATACAGGTCATAATCTACATGGGATTCCCAAAAGTATTAATAGAAAATCGACCACAAGGCATCGAAGAACTACAGAAAAATGTACAAAAAGAATTAAATTCGGTGAACCGAAAACTAAACATTACTATTACAAGAATTGCAAAACCTTACAGACACCCTAATATTCTTGCAGAATTTATAGCTGGACAATTAAAAAATCGGGTTTCTTTTCGAAAAGCGATGAAAAAAGCTATTGAACTAACCGAACAGGCTGATACAAAAGGAATTCAAATACAAATTGCAGGACGTATCGACGGAAAAGAAATTGCACGTATCGAATGGATCAGAGAAGGTAGAGTTCCCCTCCAAACTATTCACGCAAAAATAGATTATTGTGCCTATACGGTTCGAACTATATATGGGGTTTTAGGTATAAAAATTTGGATATTTATAGACGAGGAATAGAAAAAAAGCTTTACTTGTCTTTACCTTCTATCCAATGACGTAACTCAAAAAAAAAACAAAAAATTCGAATTCTATAAGGTTGAATAAAAATTCTATTGACCCCCTTTGGCCGAATTGCTATGCTTAGTGTGTGACTCGTTAGTTTTTATTAGGATTCCGATAAAATATTAACAGAACATAACCAAAATATGAACAAATAACTATAGAACTAATAACTAACTCATCGCTTCAAACTATCTGGATCCAAAGAAGCAGTCAAGATATGATATATTAGTCTTATCATTGCAGCAACTGAACTCGCTTTGACATAAACAAAAGAAACAGCAATCCGATAATGAGTTGGAAGCGAACGGATATGATAAATGGAGGGTGAGAGAAAGGTATAAAAATATAGCAATGATCTATAATTCCATTCCAATATGTAAGGTCTATGAATCGTCTCATATTCATAAAGGGCAGTGTAATAAAGCATCATCATCTAGCATTATATGATAGCAAAAAATTAAGAGCTTCGGGCCAATAAAGACTAAGAACATTGCCTAAAAAAAAAAAATGAAGTAAACGCTCCGTTGCCAAATTCGGGCCTAACCATTAATCAAGAAGCGATGGGAACGATGGAACCTGTGAATACAGAAGATTCAATTGAAAATGAATACACATGATTCAGCGGGCGGGATGGCGTAATAAACCATAAATAAATTTATCTATTCTGAGAAGTCATGAATTAACCCTACAACAAAAATAGATATAGATATTGAAAGAGTAAATATTCGCCCACGACATTTTTTTATTATTGAATTGTTAAAATATAAAAATATAGGTGATCTGATACGAGAAAAGCGAAAACAAACCAAGGATTTGTTAGAACTATATTTTAAAAAACTTATTAAAATAATTTTATTTATTATAATTTTATAAATATATTTATAAATATAAAAATTTAATATAAATATTATTTTGTTTGGATAATTTAATTCGCGAGGAGCCGGATGAGAAAAAATTCTCATGTCCGGTTCTGTAATAGGGATGGAATTGAAAAAGAACCATCCACTATAACCCCAAAAGAACTCGATTCCGTAAACAACATAGAGGAAGAATGAAGGGAATATCTTATCGAGGTAATCATATATGTTTCGGCAGATATGCTCTTCAGGCACTTGAACCTGCTTGGATCACATCTAGACAAATAGAAGCAGGCCGTCGGGCAATGACACGAAATGCACGTCGTGGCGGAAAACTCTGGGTACGTATATTTCCAGACAAACCAGTTACAGTGAGACCTGCGGAAACACGTATGGGTTCGGGTAAAGGATCCCCCGAATATTGGGTAGCTGTTGTCAAACCAGGCCGAATACTTTATGAAATAAGCGGAGTAACAGAAAAAATAGCCAGAAAAGCTATCTCAATAGCGGCATCCAAAATGCCTATACGAACTCAATTTATTATTTCAGAATAAGAATGTAGAAATAAAGGTTGGGATAAAAAAACAACCGACAGTTTTGAATTTTGGACAACTAATATTTCTTTTTATTTTTTCGCCTTTGCATTGAAAGATTCAAAAATGATATGATTCAACCTCAAACCCATTTGAATGTAGCAGACAACAGCGGGGCTCGAAAATTGATGTGTATTAGAATCATAGGGGCTAGCAATCGACGATATGCTCATATTGGTGACATTATTGTTGCTGTGATAAAAGAAGCAATACCTAATATGCCCTTAGAAAGATCAGAAGTGATCCGAGCTGTAATTGTACGTACCCGCAAAGAACTCAAACGCGACAACGGTATGATAATACGGTATGATGACAATGCTGCAGTTATTATTGATCAAAAAGGAAATCCAAAAGGAACTCGAGTTTTTGGTGCAATCGCCCGGGAGTTGAGACAGTTAAACTTTACAAAAATCGTTTCATTAGCTCCCGAGGTCTTATAAACTGCGCAATATTGTAGGCTATTTGAAAAAAAATCTAGTATCTATGTAGTAGATTGTATATCACGTATATACCTTTCCTAAAAAAAAAGAATAAAAGCATGTTGATTATATCAAAAGTCGGAACACCACTAATTTTAGGTCATCATGAGTAGGGACACCATTGCTGATATAATAACTTCGATACGAAATGCTGACATGAATAGAAAGGGAACGGTTCGAATAACATCTACTCGAATCACGGAAACCCTTGTTAAAATACTTTTACGAGAAGGTTTTCTCGAAAACGTGAGAAAACATCAGGAAAAAAACAAATATTTTTTGGTTTTAACTCTACGACATAGAAGAAATAGGAACGGGCCATATACAAAATTTTTAAATTTAAAACAGGTCAGTCGGCCGGGTCTACGGATCTATTCTACCTACCAACGACTTCCTAGAATTTTAGGAGGAATGGGGATTCTAATTCTTTCAACTTCTCGAGGTATAATCACAGACCGAGAGGCTCGACTAGAAAGAATTGGCGGAGAAATTTTATGTTATATATGGTAATCTTTCTGCTATGCGAGAAACTTCCTATTAAAAAAAAAAATAAAGGATGGGTTGTCTAATATCATTCCTCTTCCCTTAGTTGATACTTTAAGGGGGGGGTTGCCAGGAATGAAAGAAGAAAAATTGATTCATGAAGGTTTAATTGTGGAATCACTTCCTAACGGCATGTTCCGGGTAGATAATGAGAATCTCATTCTAGGTTATGTTTCAGGAAGGATATGCCGTAGTTTTATACGAATTTTGCCGGGGGATAGAGTTAAAATTGAAGTAAGCCGTTATGATTCAAGCAGAGGACGTATAATTTCTAGACTCCGTAATAAGGATTAAAAATAAGGATTAAACCGATTAAGTTGTTTTTCAACTTCTACACTCCGGAATACAATTTGAGATTGAAAATTTCAAGAAAGTTATTTTCTTCCAATAAATAGATTCGGAATTAAAATCAGGAATTAAAAATATGAAAATAAGGGCCTCCGTTCGTAAAATTTGTGAAAAATGCCGCCTAATTCGTAGGCGGGGACGAATTATAGTAATTTGTTCCAACCCGAAACATAAACAACGACAAGGATAATAAGTCTACTAATAAGGTGGCCTTATAACAGACTCGATGTACAAATAAAAAACGAAAGGATTTGTTTTGACATGACATGGATATCTCCATATATCTCTGACTCATATTTATGAGACGATAAAATATGGCAAAACCCATACCAAAAATTGGTTCACGTAGGAATAGGCGTATTAATTCACGTAAGAGTGCACGTAAAATACCAAAGGGGGTTATTTATGTTCAAGCCGGTTTCAACAATACCATTGTAACTGTTACAGATGTACGAGGTCGAGTGGTCTCTTGGGCCTCCGCCGGCACTTGTGGTTTCAAAGGCGCGAAAAGAGGGACACCGTTTGCTGCTCAAACCGCAGCAGGAAACGCTATTCGTAAAGGAGTAGACCAAGGTATGCAACGAGCAGAAGTAATGATAAAGGGTCCTGGTCTTGGAAGGGATGCAGCATTACGAGCTATTCGTAGAAGTGGCATACTTTTAAGTTTCGTACGGGATGTAACCCCCATGCCGCATAATGGTTGTCGACCTCCTAAAAAACG